CGCGAAAGCTATGAACTTAGAAGAGGAGAGCAAATTGAAGAAATGACCTTAAATCTTTGTGTACTGACTCCAAATCGAATGATTTGGGATTCTGAAGTGAAAGAGATTATTTTATCTACTAATAGTGGACAAATTGGGGTATTACCAAATCATGCCCCCATTGCCACGGCTGTAGATATAGGTCTTTTGAGAATACGGCTAAAAGATCGATGGTTAACGGTAGCTCTTATGGGCGGTTTTGCTAGAATAAGTAATAATGAGATCACCATTTTAGGAAATGGTGCGGAAATTAGTACTGACATTGATCCACAAGAAGCTCAACAAACTCTTGAAATAGCTGAAGCTAACTTGAGTAAAGCTGAGGGTAAGAGACAAGCAATTGAGGCAAATCTAGCTCTCAGACGAGCTAGGACACGAGTAGAAGCTGTCAAAGTAATTTCCTCTTAGTAGTCAATACATTCAATCAAAATAAAAAGATTTCTTTATTATATACTACACACTACATCTTGATTCCACAAATTGACCACAATGAAGTCTAATTTGATTAATCTGATGATAGAACATAACGAAAAAAAGAGGATGAGTAGAAAAACTTATTAGATACCATGGAATCCGGTATCTAATAAGTTCTACCTACTATTGGATTTGAACCAATGACTCCTGCCGTATGAAAGCAATACTCTAACCACTGGGTTAAGTAGGTCATTTATCACCACAAAAAGGGTCTCCATCACTTCGATGGATTATAGGTAAAATATGTTTTCTAAGCAATATTAATCTTTTACCAGTAAACATAAACAGATCAGAGAGTTATCATGTGAGATTATGGGATACCCTTCTTGACAAGAAATTATCTCTATATTAAAATGGTTATGACAAGGGCTATAGCTCAGTTAGGTAGAGCACCTCGTTTACACGTGCGCCAATGTTTTTCAAAGGAACTCATTATGCAATGACCATAATTGATCTTTTTGAGAAGTCGATGTCTTACTCCGTAGATTCGAGAGAACAAGAGAAAAATAGCCTGACAAATTTGGTTTGATCCGGTTCAAGTGCGAATTCCGGTACTAAATCAAATAGAACCTGCCATTATAAGGTAAATGCTCAGCCCATTCAATGCCAGGCATAATGAGTATAAGGATCTCAAAAGAACCTCTTTTCGTCCTATGAGCTTTGAGGTGTATGAAGTCTCATATTTTACTCTTGCAGCGGAGCGATAGAGACTGCATTTCATTTAGGTTGATCTAGGCCGAAGGCAGACCTAAATAAAGGTCACCCTTCTTTGAAACACTTTGGTATTGCTCCTAGATTAGGATACAAATAATGAATCAGAGCACATGGAGCCATCTCAATATCTTCTTATCTTCCTCTAAAGAAAACTATGGTGGACTAACTGATTTTTACATCAGTTGATGAAAGAGCCCAATGCAACAAAATGCATGTTGGGTCTTTGAAACAGTTCGAATCATTTCGATAATAATAAGTTTTCTCTGTTTTACCGAGAAGGTCTACGGTTCGAGTCCGTATAGCCCTAATACATTCCATTTTTGTTTTGTATAGAAATTTGAGTAGTAGTAGGAACAATAAAATAAACACAATAATTCATTCCAACGGACCTAATTGGTATTTGTCAAATCTCGGATCAAATACCCATCTCTCTTCATCCACTTTCATGAAGAAATTACATATGTTCTTTATCATCTTTTTATTCTTTTTCTTTTTAAATTGAATTTCTTCTTTACTATATTACTCTTACTATATTACTATACTATTACTATCTATAATTATTCTAAGTTAATAGAAAAGTTAATATAAGATAGGGAATTCTTTACTTTGACTTTCTCTTTCTATATTTCTAAGATATAAGATCAATATGAAATAGAAAAAAATATATAAAAAATATATATAAGATTATATAAGATAATAAGTATATAAGATAATAAGTATAAACTAAGTATAAGAATAAGTAGAATAGAAAAGAAAAATAACTAAGTATAAAAGCATTCTATATTACACATCACATATAGAAAGAGAATTGAAAGGAGAAAAAAAAAGAGAAAAAAGAAAAAGAGAAGTGGGATGACATTAGATGAATTTTGAAACAAGGTATGTCCTACAGCAAACAAACTCTCAACTATGCGGATCAAAAATCTTTTCTTGTTTCATCTAAAAAGTTCTATATGATTTTCAAATTCCAATTCAAATGGAATAATTCAACCTATTCCACATTCATAGTTTTATGTTTCTATTTCACGAATATGATATTATTAGGAATGCCCAGAAAATATCATATCAAGCGTTATTCCTATCTTGACATTTATCATTTCTGGGATTTTAGGGAAGGTCCAGAAAAGTTTACTAGTTATGAATCAGGTAGAGAACCGATGGGGATGCTTGGGTACAATTCCGAATTTGCTATTACATGTTTGCTCTAGTTTTTGTTTTTTTTTTGCTGTTGAAACGGTCTTAGCTGAATATTTAGACAATCAAAAGAAAAGGGAAGGAAAGGATAACATTGAAACATTTCTTAATTTGATTGAGTTTACATTACTTAACCAAATAACCCCAATTTAATTATTTCAACTACATCGAATGATCTCTCGAATTGGTCAATACTTTCCAGTTTATGGCCGCTTATCTATGGTACCAGTTGTTTTTTCATTTCATTTTCTTCATTAATAGGCTCGCGATTCAACTTTTATCATTATGGGTTGGTGCCAAGATATAGAACTGTATATCAACAGGAAAATTGATGTTTTACTACTAATCACAAGTTTTACCTTCGACACAGTACTCATACTGGAAATTATGATCAAGGATTACTCTATAAATCACCATCTACTTCAGAGATACCTTTTGGATTTGAAATCTTTTTCAAATCCAATCTTCCTACGAATTTGTGAATCAGGCAGGGTTCCTTTGTACAAAATAAGAAACAGCGGTCAATGTTAAATATTCATACAAAAATGTGTGATAGATGAAGAAGATACAGGTTCATTTATCTGATTGGCTAGTCAAGCATTAGTTAATTCATAGATCTTTAATTCCCGAGGATTGGAATTCCATTGCTGTCATTTCATATGTATATGGTTACAATTATTTACGCTCCCAGTGTGCCTATGATACCAGGCGGATTTTTAGCTAGTGTGTATCACCTTACGAAAATACGTTATGGTATAGATAAACCAGAAGAGGTATGCATAAAAGTCTTTGCTCTCAGGAGTAATCCTCAAACCCCGTCAGTTTTCTGGATTTGAAGAAGTGCTGATTTTCAGGAACGGAAATCTTATGATATATTGGTAATTTCTTATAAGAATCATACTCGCCTTAAACGTATCTTCATGCCTGAAAGTTGGATAGGCTGGCCTTTAAGTAAAGACTATATTACGTCCAATTTATATGAATTTTAAGATGCTCATTGATTGAAATTGAAACAAAATCTGGAGTCGTGTCATATAAGTAAAATAAGTAAAAAAGGGGTTTTTTATCATTCAATGAGCATCTTGGTATTCCTCTTCTAGAGGAAAAACAAAAAAAGTAACTGGACTTTCATTCGTATTGCGGAGGGACTAAAATAAAAAAAAAAAAGAGAGAAAAAAATGAAAAAGAAAGTAAAGAATATATATTCCGATCCGTCTTAATGAATTAATTTCATTGTATGAGGTATTAAGAAATATCTATCCGATACATTATTCACGTGTCAGGAACCAGATTTGAACTGGTGACACGAGGATTTTCAGTCCTCTGCTCTACCAACTGAGCTATCCCGACCATTTCCCGTGCATCATCCTAGCAGAGTACTTCTATCTATGTCAATGAAAAGAACTAAAAAAGAAAATCTTAACAAATTGGCTCTAGCCCCTGGAATTCTTGGATCTTCAAAAAGAAGACTTTTTTTGTAAATGTAAGGAAAAAGATATAGACTATGAATGATTCAATAACGGAGATTCCTTGAACATATATCTTCATATCGTATTATACAAAACAAATGAGATTAGATTGGAAAAAGATACGAGGATTTATATTCGGATCCATTTGTGAAAGAACAGAGTGAATAAAATGAGAAAGATATTTCATTTTGTTTAAACTGAGTCACTGATGAAAAAAAAATGAATAAAGAGGATGAGGATAAAGAAAGAGCGAGGAAGTAAAATGGGCTTTTTATTGGGGATAGAGGGACTTGAACCCTCACGATTGAAAAATTCGACGGATTTTCCTCTTACTATAAATTTCATTGTTGTCGGTATTGACATGTAAAATGGGACTCTCTCTTTATTCTCGTCCGATTAAATTTCAAAAGATCTATCAAAAATTCTGGAATGAATAATTTGATTATTGAATATTCGAATTCTATTCTTTTTTCAACTTCAATTTGAATTGATTCACAATAACTCTTCAATTTTTCATATATCTTTTTGATCTCTATCATTCTAATGAAAAAAGAATAGAAATATAGGGTTTCTTATAGATCCTTATCTCATACTATTATATTACTCACATACTATTATATTACTCATATTAATAATATAATATGAATAGAAAGAAAGAGAAGATTTTTATTTTCATATATAAATTTCAAATTTCATATCTAAATATATAGAGATACAGAATAGAATTCGATATAATATTTGGGTTGTGATTAATCGTTTGCTATGTCAGTATATAAGACGTATCCTTTCTGTCATTTCGATAGAAGTCTTTTAGCTACTAACGTAACGTAATCAATTTCATTCGTTAGAACAGCTTCCATTGAGTCTCTGCACCTATCCCCTTTTTATTCTCATTTTCCATCGTTTTTTCTCTCGAAACAAAGATTTGGCTCAGGATTGCCCTTTTTTAGTTCCAGGGTTTCTCTGAATTTGGAAGTTACCACTTAGCAGGTTTCCATACCAAGGCTCAATCCAATCAAGTCCGTAGCGTCTACCAATTTCGCCATATCCCCTTTCCTTTGAGCCTTTGAGACAAGGATCCAGCTGTAATTCCATCCACTTCTTTCATTTATCTTGGCACTCTTGAATCCATTAGGTAATGATTCCTATATTGAAAAAGTGTATGCTATTATTTTATTTTTTTCCTCTATTCTATATTATATCATTTCATTTATAAACCCTATTTTTTCAATATAAAATGATTTTATCATTGATCTATCCGCAATTCAATATGGATATATATATACCACATATATATATATGCCTTTCCTCCTCCTTCATTTTTACGGTGTAGTTTTGAATAGTGGAACGGTCGATATTCATTCTTCTTTTTTTTTTCATTTTGAATTCTAATTTCATTGATATTTTCTTTTCATATTTCATATATATGAATATGGAATTGAATTTAGATTTCTATTTAGATATATAATTTATCTAGATCTAAATAGTTTTTTTTTTCTATTTTCTAAATAGAATCTAAAATATATAACTAATATTTAAGAAATAGAAGAAATTGAAAGAATCAATAAATAATAAATAAAAGAAAAAAAGAATAAGAATCACTAAGAAATAGCTAAGATCCGATAGTTTCCTGTATTCCTATACACCTCTTATATCCGCCCGCTTAGCTCAGAGGTTAGAGCATCGCATTTGTAATGCGATGGTCATCGGTTCGATTCCGATAGCCGGCTCTTTTTTTTATCTATTTTTTTATTTACATGATTGAAAATCTCTATTCTCGCTTTCTCTAAATGTCGGATCACCGATCTATTATGTCATGATAACTTGCAGCTATAGCTATAAAGAAAAAAGTTGACTAGAACAATTAGATCTCTACAGAAGAAATTGGAAAACGTAACCTTCGCTTGAATTTCCTATATATACAAAAAATACGAATATTGATAAAATTTAATTGATCAAATTTATTTTATTCTGTTTTGTAGGACTTTAGTAAATTTAGTTTTGCTTTGCTGATCCTTTAGTTCAGTCTGATTTTATATTTTTTTGTCAAATAAAAGTGAATCAAAAAGGAGCCTTTCTATGTCTCGTTACCGAGGACCTCGTTTCAAAAAAATACGCCGGCTGGGGGTTTTACCAGGACTAACTAGTAAAAGACCCAGATCCAGAAGTGATCTTCAAACCCAATTGCGCTCTGGAAAAAGATCACAATATCGTATTCGTTTAGAAGAGAAACAGAAATTGCGTTTTCATTATGGTCTGACAGAACGACAATTACTTAAATATATGCATATTGCTGGAAAAGCCAAAGGGTCAACAGGCCAGGTTTTACTACAACTACTCGAGATGCGTTTGGATAACATACTTTTTCGATTAGGTATGGCTTCGACCATTCCAGGAGCCAGACAATTAGTTAACCATAGACACATTTTAGTTAATGGTCGTATAGTGGATATACCAAGTTATCGTTGCAAACCCCGAGATATTATTACTACGAAGGATAAAGAAAGATCGAAAACTCTGATTCAAAATTATCTTGTTTCATCCCCCCGCGGGGAATTGCCAAACCATTTGACTATTGACTCCTTACAATATAAAGGATTTGTAAATCAAATAATAGATAGTAAATGGATCGGTCTGAAAATAAATGAGTTGTTGGTCGTAGAATATTATTCCCGTCAGACTTGATTCTAACGAAAATAAAAAAGCAAGGTTCATACCAATTTTGACTCCTTTCGCTGAAGTAAATAGAGTACCTCGTACCCTGTTTCATTCACGTATCAAAAAAGGATCGGCAATAGGATTCTCTTGATTTTTTTCTTTTTTTCAATATCAAGACGATCTTTCTTTTCTATTTGTATTTTCGCAGGTATTAATTAGGGATAGATAATGTCTATTAAATAAGGCGTTAAAATAATGATATCAATTCTTATTTTCTTTGATACATTGTAGTAGGTAACGTTGATGAATGAAAAGAAACGGAGAGAGAGGGATTCGAACCCTCGGTAAACAAAAGTCTACATAGCAGTTCCAATGCTACGCCTTGAACCACTCGGCCATCTCTCCTACAGAATGTTATTCTTGACCAAAATCCGAATGAATAGCGAGTCCTTCATCTTAATTATCTGAATTGTAGTACATGTATGACCGCCCGATGCGATGGTTCCATAAAAAAAAGATTTCTTTTTCAATTTCATATTTATCAACAACAACTTCTTTCATCAGCTAACCCATGGAATTCATGAATCGTCCGATGAATCTTTTTATTTCAACTATTTCAATTGTATGGTGTGGCACATACACGTTATGCAAACAAAAAGGATGGTTACATTATTTGAATTTGATTGAATGATTATTCTATTCTTTTCCTTTTTGGATCATAACCAAATCAAAAATTCTCGAGTTATAAAAATCCATAGAAAACTTGAGAAAACTTGGTTATTCAACTTAGATGAAATAGTAATAGTTATCGGTATACTGGTATACTACGAAATTGTAATGAAATCTAATCTGATTCAACTATTTCATTTCATCTTTGTCCAAAAGAGAGACACCACATTTTTTCCAATAAGTCTGTTTTTATGTTATTTTGTACTGTACAATTCCTTTTTTT